CTCTTTAGTGTCATTGAGATAAGAGATGTCGTTTCTAGTCTATCTCTTTCTATTTCTATATATCAATTGATATATAGAAATATGGAAAGTTGAAAAATCATTATATAAATATATAGCATTATTATATGGATTGAAAATTAGATAATAGTTCGGAGATTGCAATAGATAATAAAAACGCAATAGATAATAAAAACAGAGGTTTGCGATGATTTTTCAATCTTTTATACTGGATAATCTAGTATCCTTATACATGAAGATAATAAATTCGGTCGTTGTGGTCGGACTCTATTATGGATTTGTGAGCACATTCTCCATAGGGCCCTCTTATCTCTTCCTTCTTCGAACTCGGGTTATGCAAGAAGGGACCGAGAAGAAACTATCAGCAACTGCTGGGTTTATTACGGGACAGCTCATCATGTTCATATCGATCTATTATGCGCCTTTGCATCTAGCATTGGGTAGACCTCATATAATAACTGTCATAGCTCTACCCTATCTTTTATTTCATTTCTTTGGCAAAAATAAACAAAACTTTTTCAATTATGGATACAAGAATACAAATTCAATACATAATTTTAGCATTCAAAGAATATTCTTAAATAATCTTCTTTTTCAGTTATTTAACCCTCTTGTCTTTACAAGTTCCATATTAGTCAGATTAGTAAACATTTATATTTTTAGGTGCAACATAAAATTGTTGTTTTTAACAAGTGGTTTGGTTGGTTGGTTAATTGGTCAAATGTTTTTTATCAAATGGATTGGATTTCTATTTGTCTTGATACAAGAAAAAAAGTCGATTCAAATTCAATATAATAAGGTACCCCTAAATAAGTACATTCTATCAGAATTTCCAATTTCCATGTCTCAAATCTTTATTGTGTTTTTTTTTATTACGTGTTTATACTATTTAGGCAGAACACCGTTGCCCTTTTTTTTAAAACAACGAGAGAGTAAAGAAAGCGGTCAAATTGACAAAATTGAAAAAAAAAAAAAAGATGTCAAAAGAACTTTCGAAAGAAGAGGAACTAAGCAAGAAAAAACTATTTATACTGAAAAAGATGCTTATTTTTATCTTTTTCCAAAAAAAAAAAAGAATTCAGATGAAATCAAGGAAAACGAGGAAGAGAAAAAATCGGTATTTAAAAAATCTCTTGTAACTATTTTTTTTGATTTTAACCGCTGGAAACGGCCCTTGCGATATATAAAAAATGCTCATTTTGAAAATGTCGTAAGAAATGAGATTTCACAATTTTTTTTTTATACATGTAAAAGTGATGGAAAAGAAAGAATTTCTTTTACGTATCCACCTAATTTGTCGACTTTTTTAAAAATGATGGAAAAAAAAATAGATATTTTCACAACAGAAAAAATATTCTATTATGAATTCCATAATTATTGGAATTTTCGAAATGAAGAAAAAAGAAAAAAACTAATCAATGAATTTTTAAACAGGGCCGAAGTTTTAGATAAAGAATTTATTCCTATGGGTATATTGGAAAAACGAATTAGATTGTGTGATGAGGAGACTAAAAAAAAAAAGTTACCCAAAATACATGATCCTTTCTTTAATGGACCCTGTCGTGGACGAATCCAAAATTGTTTATTATCCTCTGACACTTTTAAAAAAAATAAGATTTGGATAAATAAGATTCATGCTCTCCTTATTTATTGGAATAAGAATTATACAGAATTTGAACAGAAAATAGATACATTTTCTAAAAAATCATTATTCATTGAATTTTTTTTTTTTTTTAACTTAATAAGTAAATTTTCCGATAAATCAGTATCAAGCCTAAATTTTGAAGAACTTATTGTCTTTCCAGACAATGGACAAGTGAAAGTTAATTCCGAGAAAAAAAGAATAAAATTCTTATTCGACGCAATTAGAACTGACCTAGATGATAAAAGAATTAGAAAAAAAAACAAATGTATTGAAATGAACCAAATTAGAAAAGAAGTTACTCGATGGTCATACAAATTACGCGATGAGTTGGAAAAACTGGATGGAAAAACTGAAGAAAAAAAGTATGGAATTCGTTCCCGAAAAGCCAAACGTGTAGTTATTTTTACCTTTACTAAAAATAACTTAACTAAGAAAAATCAATCAGAGAATAAAGATACTTATAAGTATACTATAAATAGTAATAATACTGATAATACAGGGGAATTGGCTTTAATACGTTATGCACAACAACCTGATTTTCGACGAGACATAATCAAAGGATCGATCCGTGCTCAAAGGCGTAAAACAGTAACTTGGAAATTCTTTCAAAAAAGTCTCCATTCGCCCTTATTTTTGGACAAAATTGAGAAATCCTCGTTCTTTTCTTTTTTCAAAAAATTAGAGACAATGAGAAATTTTTTTTTTCGGTTCGAAAATTCTGATTATTCTTTTTATAGGGAGGAAAATAAAAAAGAAACTCAGGGGGAGGGCGAACTAACTAAAAAAGAAAAAGACGAAAAAAGACGTATAGAAGTAGGAGAGGCCTGGGATAGCATTATATTTGCTCAAGTAATAAGAGGTTATTTATTAATAAGCCAATCAATTCTTAGAAAATATATTCTATTGCCTTCATTTATAATAACTAAAAATATTGTTCGTATGCTATTATTTCAATTTCCCGAATGGTCACAAGATTTTAGGGATTGGCAAAAAGAAATGTATATAAAATGCACCTATAATGGGGTTCAATTATCTGAAACAGAATTTCCAAAAAAGTGGCTACTAGACGGTATTCAGATCAAAATATTATTTCCTTTTCGCCTGAAGCCTTGGCACAGATCTAAGCGACGATCCACTGAAAAGTATCTAATAAAAAAAGAGGAAAAAAAAAAAAGGGACTTTTGCTTTTTAACAATTATGGGAACGGAAGTGGAATTGCCCTTTTCTCGTTATCCCCGAAATCGATTTTATTTTTTCGAGCCCATTTTTAAAAAACTCGAAAACAAAATGAAAAAATGGAAAAAGAATTTTTTTATGGTTCTCAAAATTTTAAATGAGAGAACAAAATTGTTTTTCAATTTCTTAAAAGAAAGAGCAAAATCGATTATCAAAAATATTCTCTTTATTATAGAAAAAATAATAAAAGAGTTTACTTTATTTCGACTTAAGATATCTGGATTGAGTGTAACCCAAAAAGATTCCACCATAAGTAATAAAAATCCAATGATTTACGAATCAACCATTCGAATTCAATCCATTAATTGGAAAAATTGTTCATTAAAATATATATATATAAAGAAATTGAATGCTGAAACAAAGACAATACTAAATAAAATAAAAAAAATGACAAAAGGAAAGGGAGATATTACTTCAGAGATAAATATAAGTTCGAACAAAGCAAGTTATTATCCTAAAAGATTAGGATTCAAAAAAAATATTTTTGAAATATTAAAAAAAAGAAATCCAATATTAGCCCGTAAATCCAAAAATTCTTTATTCGACCGTAAATCGAAGGATTCTTCTTTTGAATCTCTGATGGAAAGGGTATACCTAGATATCTTTCTATTTATCATTTCTATTCCTAGGATCGATGTACAATTTTTTCATGAATCAATATCAATAAAAAGAATTGAAAAAAAAAAAATTGAAACAAATGAGGAAAGAACTGATAAAAAAAAGAAAAGTCTAACTCACTTTATTTCGCTTATAAAAAAATGGAATAGTATTAGGAATACGAATTCCCCGAACTCTTGTGACGTATCTGCATTGTCACAGGCATATGTTTTTTTTAAATTATCAGAAACCCAAGTTATTAACATATCTAAGCTAAGATCTGCTTTTGAATATCATGGAAAATACGTTTTTCTTAAGAATGAAATAAAGTATTTTTTTTTTGGAATCGAAAGAATATTGAATTGTAAATTAAGAAAAAACAAACCTATCAATTATGTAATGAATCAATGGACAAATTGGTTGTTAAAGGGTCATTATCAATATGATTTATCTCACAGGAGATGGTCCAGATTATTACAAAAAAAATGGAGAAATAGAATCCACGAACGTCGCGTCTCTCAAAAAAAAAAATTAAAAAAGCGTGATTCATATGAGAAAACCCGATTAATTCTTTACAAAAATAAACAATTAGACTCATTAAAAAAAAAACAACAACAATATGAATATGATCTATTTTCATATAAATATATTAATTATGCATATAAGAAGCACTCATATATATATGGATCACCATTCCAAGCAAAAAAAAATGAAGCGATTTACAAAACACGTAAACAAAAAATATTTGATCTAACGAATGATATCTCTATCAAGAATTCTATAGCAGAAGATTCAATTATAGATATGGAAAAAAATATGGATAGAAAATATTTTGATTGGGTGGGAATGAATGAAGAAACATTTAATCCTTCCATACCGGATCGGAAATTTTTGTTCTTTTCAAAAATTGGGATATTTGATAATGCATATATAGGTAACCCATGGATTATACCAATCCAATTACTTTTTTTAGATTATAATAGAAATCGAGATGTTAGTGAAAATAAAAACATCACTGGAAGGAAAAAAATCATAGATATTTTTAAATCATCAAAAAAAAAAAAAAAAGAATTCGACTTAGGAACTCTAAATCAAGCAAAAGCAGAAGCAGAATACACGGGTCGAGTGGATTTGAAATCACCCCTCTCAACTCAAGAAAAAGATCTTGAAGAAGATTATGCAGAATTAGACAGAAAAGAGGATATAAACAAAAAGCAATCTGAAAGCGAGATAAAGAAAAAATTAAATTTGTTATTAGAAAGTTTTTTTGTTGTTCATTTGCATTGGCAGGGTTCTGTAAATAAACAAGTAAGGAATAATATAAAAATATATTGTCTACTGATGAGATTGAAAAATCTAAAAGAGATTGCTGTAAGCTCCATTCAAAGAGGAGAACTAAATCTGGATCTTATGATGATTCAAAATTCTAAGGATTTTACTCTTACGGATACAGAATTGATGGAAAAGAATCGATTTTTAAAAGAAGGAATAGTGATTATCGAACCTGTTCGTTTGTATAAAGAAAACGATGAAGAATATTTTATGTATAAAACCATAGGCCTTTCGTTGATTCATAAGAGGAAGCGTCAAATTAATCAAAGATATCTAGCAAAAACCCACATTGATAAGAAGAAGTTTGATAAATCCATTCCAAGAACAAGCAATGAAAAAAGAACAGAAAATAAAGAAAAAAATCATTATAGTTTGCTTGTTCCTGAAATTTTTTTTTCCGCTAGACGTCGTAGAGAATTCAGAATTCTAATGTCTTTCAATTCTAAGAATACAAATAGTGTACATAGAACGACAACATTTTACAAAAAAAATCAAGTAAATAATTACTGTAAAGTTTTGCTTGAAAAAAAGGATCGTGATATAGAAAAAAATAAACTAATGAATTTTTATTTTTTTCTTTGGCCAATTTGTCGATTAGAGGATTTAGCTTGCATGAATCGCTATTGGTTTTATACTTCTAATGGAAGCCGTTTCAGTATGATAAGGATACATATGTATCCCCCATTGAGAATTCGTTATTATGGATTTCTTTCTTCTATTTAGCGTAACATATCCGGTATGCAGATACTAATATGGATACACACATTAATTCGTACACACATTGTGTGAATTTCCTTTCTGTATTATGAGGCCTTGATACTAATTTAATGATGTATCCATTAGATATAAAAATGAAATGAATAAAAAAAAATCGGTAAATATTAAGAAAATTGATATTATTGTATATACAAAATTTGAACTTAGTGTAATTACTATTACTGATTAAAAAAGATATCTATAAAAATAAGGGAGAAGAAAGCTTTCAACGTATGGTCAAAAAATTATTTCTACTGAATTTTTCACAAGAAAAAAAAGAAGAAAACCCTGGATCGGTTGAATTTCAAGTATTTAATTTCACCAATAAGATACGAAGACTTACTTCACATTTGGAATTGCACCGAAAAGACTATTTATCTCAAAAAGGTTTACGTAAAATTCTGGGAAAACGACAACGGCTACTTTCTTATTTGTCAAAGAAAAATAGAATACGTTATAACAAATTAATAAATAAGTTGGATATTCGGGAGTCACAAATTCGTTAATTTAAAAAGTAATTTTGAATTATTCGATTTATTTTATTAGGTCTTGAATTTTGATGAATTTTTGTTCTTTTGTTTTACGCAATTCATGGAATGAATAAATAGAGGAAAAACCTATGAATGTTCCAACTACAAGAAAAGACCTCATGATAGTCAATATGGGCCCTCACCACCCATCCATGCATGGTGTTCTTCGACTTATTGTTACTCTGGATGGTGAGGATGTTATTGATTGTGAACCAATATTGGGTTATTTACACAGAGGGATGGAAAAAATTGCGGAAAATCGAACAATTATACAATATCTGCCTTATGTAACACGTTGGGATTATTTAGCCACAATGTTTACAGAAGCAATAACCGTAAACGGACCAGAACTGTTAGGAAATATTCAAGTACCCAAAAGAGCTAGCTATATTCGAGTAATTATGTTGGAATTAAGTCGTATAGCTTCTCACCTACTATGGCTGGGACCTTTTATGGCGGATATTGGTGCACAAACTCCTTTCTTCTATATTTTCAGAGAACGAGAATTAATATACGATTTATTCGAAGCTGCGACAGGTATGAGAATGATGCATAATTTTTTCCGTATCGGGGGAGTAGCGGCTGATCTACCTCATGGTTGGATAGATAAATGTTTGGATTTTTGCAATTATTTTTTAACAGGGGTTGTTGAATATCAAAAACTTATTACAAGAAATCCTATTTTTTTAGAGCGGGTTGAGGGAATAGGCATTGTTGGTGGAAAGGAAGTAATAAATTGGGGTTTATCAGGACCGATGCTTCGGGCTTCCGGAATACAATGGGATCTCCGTCAAATTGATAATTATGAATGTTACGGGGAATTTGATTGGGAAGTTCAATGGCAAAAAGAAGGAGATTCATTAGCTCGTTATTTAGTTCGAATTGGTGAACTGGTGGAATCCATTAAAATAATTCAACAGGCTTTGGAAGGAATTCCTGGCGGTCCTTATGAGAATTTAGAATTCCGTTACTTTGATCGGGAAAGAGAATTGAATGATTTTGAATATCGATTCATTAGTAAAAAACCGTCTCCAAATTTTGAATTGCCGAAACAAGAACTTTATGTAAGAGTTGAAGCCCCAAAAGGAGAATTGGGAGTTTTTCTAATAGGGGATCAGAATGGTTTTCCTTGGAGATGGAAAATTCGTCCACCCGGTTTTATCAATTTGCAAATTCTTCCTCAATTAGTTAAAAGAATGAAATTGGCTGATATTATGACAATACTTGGTAGCATAGATATCATTATGGGGGAAGTTGATCGTTGAAATGATAATTGATACAACAGAAATACAAGATATCAGTTCTTTTTTCAGATTGGAATCTTTTCAAGAGCTATATAGAATTTTATGGGTACTTGCCCCTATCTTAACTCTTGTATTGGGAATAACCATAAGTGTACTTTCAATTGTATGGTTAGAAAGAGAAATATCTGCGGGTATACAACAGAGGATTGGACCTGAATACGCAGGTCCGTTGGGAGTTCTTCAAGCTCTAGCAGATGGAACAAAACTACTTTTTAAAGAAAATCTTATTCCATCTAGGGCAGATATTCGTTTATTCAGTATTGGACCAGCCATCTCGGTCATATCAATTATGATAAGTTATTCAGTAATTCCTTTTGGATATAACTTTGTTTTATCGGATCTAAATATTGGTGTTTTTTTATGGATTGCTATTTCGAGTATTGCTCCCATTGGACTTCTTATGTCAGGATATGGATCAAATAATAAATATTCCTTTTTGGGTGGTCTACGAGCAGCTGCTCAATCGATTAGTTATGAAATACCATTAACTCTATGTGTGTTATCAATATCTCTACGTGCGATTCGTTGATACAAAAACTTTTCGATGCTATTGCTATACGCCTTTCTTTGTGGGACACTTTATAGGAAAGGGGTAGAATCAATTTATTATTATTATAAATTCGTATTGAAGAAAAAAATCAGATAGTTATATGAGTGAAATAAGACAGCTTCTTCTAATTCTATTGAATACAATTCTATTACATTACCTTAATTACCTTACCAGATTATCTATATAGTATGGTTGGTATAGTTAATATATGGTATAGTAAGATGATTTGAAATTGCAGTCAAAATATTGAGTCTCATTTTCTATGTATAAGAATTCTAGTATATTTCAGAATATAGTGAAAAAGTAAAAAAACAATTCGAAGCGGAAGAGTCTTATAACCCCAGGATTGGTTTATTACAAACCTTGTCTTGAAGCGGGTTCAAAAAACCAACTTTATTGCGTTTTTGCTACCGTTTGGATGAATTTGAATACTTGTATTAACAAAAATAAGGGAGGCTCACAAAAGATTAAGTGGACGGTTAGAACCACCAAGATACAAAAAGGATTAGTAACGCGGATTATGGAAATAAAAGGAAATAAAAAAAAAGAGCATTTCCACTTATACATAATACAAAAAGAATACTAATAGGGGCTTTAAGTTGGTAGAAAATTGAAGGCAGTACTCCCCTAAATTCCGGTCCAGAGTATGCTCCTATCCACTGATTAAATAAATGACTATCGGGAACGAAATAATCCCTTAATTATTCTTTTTTTTTTCATTTTCAAGTCCCTTTTTATTTGCACAAAAAAAGACGAATAGGAACAAAAAAAAAGAAAAACGCAAAGGCCCCCCCTTTTTTTCTTTTTTATACATATTTATACATATCATATTTTTGAAGATCGAATGGATGTTATAATTTACAAACAAATATCAAATTCTTTTTTGTAATCGAAACCGACGAGGGGTTTATTGAAAATTCTAAAAGATCTTTTTATGGAAGAATTAAGTTTTTACTAAAAAAATAGAAATGAATTTTTTTTTATTTTAGGGGATAAGAGAAATTCCGAAGTGCCTTTTGTATCTTTTCTAAAAAATGCATAATATTTCTTTTAATAATATAATTATATTACTATGAAATTAGAACAGACAGAATTCAATTGGTCTAATTCAGAACCGTCCGATAAATTGGAATCTTATCCATCTTAGGGATATAGAAAAAGACAAATAATAATTGGCCTGGTCCTTATATTTAATTTAGGCTTTCGAGGAGCCGTATGAGGTGAAAATCTCATGTACGGTTCTGTAATAGCGATGGGACAGTAATGTTATAATCGACTAGGATTATCTAACAGTTTAAGTACAGTTGACATAGTTGATGCACAATCAAAATACGGTTTTTGGGGGTGGAATTTTTGGCGTCAACCTATAGGTTTCATCGTTTTTATAATTTCTTCCCTAGCAGAATGTGAAAGATTACCTTTTGACTTACCGGAAGCGGAAGAAGAATTAGTAGCGGGTTATCAAACAGAATATTCGGGTATAAGATTTGGTTTATTTTATGTTGCTTCTTATTTAAATCTATTAATTTCTTCATTATTTGTATCAGTTCTTTACTTGGGCGGTTCAAATATCCCTGTTCCGTACATATTCGTTTCTGAGTTTTTTGATATAACTAAAGCATATGGGGTTTTTAGAACTACAATTGATATCCTTATCACATTAGCTAAAACTTTTTTTTTCTTGTTCATTTCTATCACAGCAAGATGGACTTTGCCTAGGCTAAGAATGGACCAATTGTTAAATCTTGGGTGGAAGTTTCTTTTACCTATTTCTCTTGGTAATCTATTATTAACAACTTCGTCTCAACTGTTTTCACTGTAAAAGATATATCCTCTATATATTCAACTTGTTTCAAACAAGAGAAAGAAAAATTAATATTTATAGATATTAACGATATGTTCCTTATGGTAACTGGGTTCATGAATTATGGTCAACAAACAGTCCGAGCTGCACGGTACATTGGTCAAAGTTTTATGATTACCTTATCCCACGCAAATCGTTTACCCGTAACTATTCAATATCCTTATGAAAAATTAATTACATCGGAACGTTTCCGCGGTCGAATCCATTTTGAATTTGATAAATGTATTGCTTGTGAAGTATGTGTTCGTGTATGTCCTATAGATCTACCCGTTGTTGATTGGAAACTCGAAATGGATATTCGAAAGAAACGATTGCTTAATTACAGTATTGATTTCGGAATTTGTATATTTTGTGGAAACTGTGTTGAGTATTGTCCAACAAATTGTTTATCAATGACTGAAGAATATGAACTGTCGATTTATGATCGTCATGAATTGAATTATAATCAAATTTCATTGGGCCGTTTACCAATGTCAGTAATTGATGATTATACAATTCGAACAATTCAAATCAAATAATATAATCCAAAATCCAAATTTTTATTGAATATTTTAATTATTTAATTTAGATAAATTTCAATATTTATATGAAAACATCACATTGATACATATATATTTCTATATATAAAACGAAAATCGCAAAATAAAAAAAAATGTTCTCTAAAAATAGAAAAACCATTTCTATATTCAGAACTTTTCTCTATTATAAAAAAACAAAATATTATATTAGAAATATTTTCTATTATCTAATTTTCTATTATCTATAGAGATATACAGAATTATATATAGACATATAGAGAAATTTTAGAATTCTAATAATATGATTATTTCTATAAATAGAAAAAATAAAAATATAGAATATCTAAATATAGAAATTCTATATTTTTATAGAATACAGATAGTTATACTTATATAGTATTCCTTCGTATAACAAATGGAATGACATTGAGCCTATAACCGGTACTACCCATATTAATTCCCAGTTGTTAGAATTCAATACGGAGATCAATTTCGTATATCAAAAATTTCCCTGGTCATATCAATAAAAGTCATGAAATCTCCACTTATTTATCTCTTATTTTACATATAATGGATTTGCCTGAACCACTACATGATTTTCTTTTAGTCTTTTTGGGATCAGGTCTTGTATTAGGAAGTCTGGGAGTAGTATTGTTTACCAACCCAATTTTTTCTGCTTTTTCCTTAGGACTGGTTCTTGTTTGTATATCTTTGTTCTACATTTTATCAAACTCCCATTTTGTAGCTGCTGCACAACTACTTATTTACGTGGGAGCTATAAACGTTTTAATCCTATTTGCTGTGATGTTCATGAATGGTTCGGAATATTACCAAGATTTTGATCTTTTGACCGTTGGGGGTGGAATTACTTTGATGGTTTGTACAAGTGTTTTTACTTCACTAATAACTACTATCCCAGATACATCATGGTACGGGATTATTTGGACTACAAGAGCAAATCAGATTATAGAGCAAGATTTGATAAGTACTAGTCAACAAATTGGAATTCATTTATCTACAGATTTTTTTCTTCCCTTTGAACTAATTTCAATAATTCTCTTAGCTGCTTTGATAGGTGCAATTGTCGTGGCTCGCCAGTAATAAATCTTTTGAACTAGAATATATATATTATTTTTTTCCCACATTTTTTTCTGTAGAATTCTATGGAAATGGCAAAAAATATTTCTATAGAAACGCATTTTTTTAGCAATATAGTCTTTTGTTCCAGACTTTTAATATTCTTTAGTCAAATGAATCCGTTGAATTGTTGTTCATATTATATTAATATGAGTATAAATTTATAAGGAGTTTGGTCAATGATGCTCGAACATGTACTTGTTTTGAGTGCCTATTTATTTTCTATTGGTATCTATGGATTGATTACGAGCCGAAATATGGTTAGAGCCCTTATGTGTCTTGAACTTATACTGAATGCAGTGAATATCAATTTCGTAACCTTTTCTGATTTTTTTGATAGTCGCCAATTAAAAGGAAATATTTTTTCTATTTTTGTTATTGCTATTGCAGCTGCTGAAGCAGCTATCGGGCTGGCTATTGTTTCTTCAATTTATCGTAACAGAAAATCAACTCGTATCAATCAATCGAATTTGTTGAATAAATAGTCTTAATAAAATGAAAAATGGATCCAATCGAAAAAAAAAAACGAAATTCAAATTTAGAATAGTGTAATATTCATCAAATTGAATTTGTATGTTTGCAAAAACTTCAGAAATCAAAGTATCTTGGTCCTTTTCTTATGAATTGAACCGGAAGTCTATTTTTTTTTTTTATATAAAAATTCTGGTAAATCCTTGATTCATCTGGTGTCTAAATATATTATTTATTAACAAGTTTACTAGATCGAAAATTTTCCATTTTTGATGTTAAAAAAATTAAACTCTAGATCCAATGTCACATTCAGTAAAGATTTATGATACATGTATAGGATGTACTCAATGTGTACGAGCCTGCCCCACAGATGTATTAGAAATGATACCTTGGGACGGGTGTAAAGCTAAGCAAATTGCTTCTGCCCCAAGAACGGAGGACTGCGTTGGTTGTAAGAGGTGTGAATCCGCCTGTCCGACAGATTTCTTAAGTGTTCGAGTTTATTTATGGCATGAAACAACTCGAAGCATGGGTCTAGCTTATTGATACCTTTCAAAAAACAAACACCACGAGAATACGTTTTTTTACTGGCAAAAACCCGCGCTCAAAACAGAAGAATAAATTGTTTTGAGCGCGGGTTTTTCTGGTCCAAGTGTATCTTATTTTTATCACGAATTTTTTTCCTTGGTTAACAATAGTTGTACTTTTGCCTATAGCCGGGGGTTCCTTAATCTTCTTACTTCCTCATCGAGGAAATAAGGTAATTAAGTGGTATACAATTTGTATATGCTTAATGAATCTCCTTCTAACAACCTATGCATTTTATTTTTATTTCAAATTGGATGATCCTTTAACCCAACTGACGGAAAATTATAAATGGATCAATTTTTTTGATTTTTACTGGAGACTCGGAATAGATGGACTCTCCATAGGACCCATTCTACTGACGGGATTTATTACCACTATAGCCACTTTAGCGGCTCAGCCAGTTACTCGAGAATCCCGATTATTCCATTTCCTGATGTTAGCAATGTATAGCGGTCAAATAGGAACATTTTGTTCTCAAGACATTTTACTTTTTTTCATCATGTGGGAATTAGAATTAATTCCAGTTTATATACTTTTATCTATGTGGGGGGGGAAGAAACGTTTGTATTCCGCTACAAAGTTTATTTTATACACTGCGGGAAGTTCCATTTTTTTATTATTGGGAATTCTGGGTATCGGTTTATATGGTTCTAATGAACCAACATTAAATTTTGAAACATTAACTAATCAATCGTATCCCACGGCACTCGAAATAATATTGTATATGGGATTTCTTTTTACTTTTGCTGTCAAATTGCCGATTATACCCTTACATACATGGTTACCTGACACCCACGGAGAGGCACATTACAGCACTTGTATGCTTTTAGCCGGAATCTTATTAAAAATGGGAGCGTATGGATTGGTTCGAATTAATATGGAACTATTACCCCACGCTCATTCTATATTTTCCCCCTGGTTAATGATATTAGGTTCAATTCAAATAATCTATGCAGCTTCAACATCTCTTGGTCAACGTAATTTAAAAAAAAGAATAGCTTATTCCTCAGTATCTCATATGGGTTTCATAATTATTGGAATTGGTTCCATAAGTGATATGGGACTCAATGGTGCAATTTTACAAATAATATCTCATGGATTTATTGGCGCTGCGCTTTTTTTCTTGGCGGGAACTACTTATGATAGACTCCGTCTTCTTTATCTTGACGAAATGGGTGGAATGGCTATTCCAATGCCAAAAATATTCACAGTTTTCAGTATCTTATCGATGGCTTCCCTTGCATTGCCGGGCATGAGTGGTTTTGTTGCAGAATTGATAGTTTTTTTTGGAATAATTACTAGCCAAAAATATGTTTTAATGACAAAAATACTAATAACTTTCGTAACCGCAATTGGAATTTTATTAACTCCTATTTATTCATTATCTATGTTACGGCAGATGTTCTATGGATACAAGCTTTTTAATACACCAAACTCGTATTTTTTTGATTCTGGGCCGCGAGAATTATTTATTTCGATTTCTATCCTTATACCCGTAATAGGTATTGGTATTTATCCAGATTTCATTTTCTCATTCTCGGTTGAGAAGGTTGAAGCTATTCTATCAAATTTTTTCTAAAAAGTTTTCTCGTGAATATGAATAAATGAAAAAAAAACCTAATCAAAAACAAAAAAACCATAAAAAAACAAAATTTTTAATTTAATATGTTTGTTGTTTGTGAGAACCCCTTGAATCATTACATTACTTGATTTAAAGGGTTCTTTACGATTTATTCAAAGTTTCTTTATACTAAATTTTTGATATATGTATATATATCTATATATATATTCTCTATGAATAATTCTCTAATATATATATATTATATATATATATCGATATATATATCTGCTTTCCATATTTTTATACATTTTTCATTTGTCAGGTCCTTTACTCACTGAAATTTTCATTCAATTAGATAGAAATGAACCATAACTGTGTAATCCTATACCTAAGAGATTGATCCCCAAATAACATATCCAAATTATGAAAAAGCCCAGCGAGGCTGCTATTGAGGAATTGAAACCTTCCAATTTCTTATTTTTTCTAGTATGTAAATAAATCGCAAATATGGTCCAAGTAATAAAGGCCCAAGTTTCCTTTGGATCCCAATTCCAATAAGATCCCCATGCCTCATTAGCCCATACTGCTCCTGAAAGAATACCTATCGTTAAAAAGATAAAACCCAGACTAATAATACGATAACTCCAACGATCCAATTGTTGAATAAACTGCGACCTGTAATAATTTATAGAAGAATGTAAATACTTTTTTTCTAAAATATTGTTTCTTTCAGTCATATTGATGTATTTTATCTCAGCAAAAGAAATTGATTCATTACAAAAATCCAAATCTTTGCTTTTATGAAAAATTTGTATGACTTCTCGAAATGTAATAACTAAAAAGGCTACTGAAAATAACGATCCACATAAAAGAGCTGCATAGCCAAATATCATCATACTTACGTGCATCATTAACCAATAAGATTGTAAAGCAGGTACTAATATTGCAGATGGATGCATTTCGGTAAAAATACCCGAACTAGCAAAGCCTTGAGTAAAAATAACACTTGGTGCGATTATAGTACTTAAATCGTTTTTCTGTTTTTTAAAACAGAAAATTATATGAAAAATAGAAAAAACCCAGGAAAGAAAGATTAAGGATTCATATAAATCACTAAATGGTAAATGGCCCGAAAAAATCCAGCGAGTAATTAATAATCCCGTTATAGAGAAAAAGGTTATTATCATACCGTTTTTGGATGAATCATATAATCCCAAGATTTCATTGACTAATAAGGTTATTAATTGAGTTGAAATTATAATTGATACGACCGAAAAAGATATATGAGTTAATATATGCTCTAAAGTTGAAAGTATCATAAAAAACAAAAATGAAAAAAAAAAAGAGTCTCTCAATACTAGTATTAGGAAGAGAAATAGTAAATTGAATTCAAATAGGAAATTGAATTCATTCATTATAGGAATAGGACTTATTCTTTTCGAAAATAAGATGCCATGCCGCTACTCGGACTCGAACCGAGATGCTCTAGCACTGCTTCCTAAGAGCAGCGTGTCTACCAATTTCACCATAGCGGCTTACTCGAAATCATAATAACTTATTACTTATAAATCGTCGAGATTGCAAAAATCTATTTCATTTCAATGCAATATCTTTTTTAGAAACATATCGAAATTATTTAGTTATTTAGAATTTTTTAGAATATTAATGAAATATGCAATAATATTAAGAAAATATTCAAATAAAAAAAAAAATGAATTAGATTATCATATATGAATCTATCTATATACATAGATTTATATACCTATAGAAATATTCAAATATATATACAAATATATATATAATATAATACATATAATTGAATATATATATTCAATTATTATTTATAATTCAAAAAAAAAATTGAAAAATATATTCTAATAATTAGAAAATATTTTTCAATTTTTTTTTTGAATTATATTTTGAATTAAAACGGTTCAATTTCAATACAAATTCTTATTTTTGATCATTTTTTTTTTTTCGAGTTTCAGTTTAACTATTAACAACGATTAATGGTTTTTTTTTAGTTTATTCTCTTTTTCCAAAACAAGCATTGTTGGAACTAGATAGTTCTTACTTGACTTGAATCCGGAACCAGAAATCGAATCAAAATATATATATATTTTATTTTTTTTTACTGAATTTTTCATTCTATATATTATATAGAATATGTATTACTCTTTTTGTCTATTATATATATATATTTTCACCGATGTAGTATTCAATTCATTTAGTATTACATTCAAAAGGTGTTTTCTTTTTTCTTATTTGAAATCGATAATATATATATATATATATATATGAGTTAATAAATTGTTTTCTAAATAAACAAAAAAATTAAGAAATAAAAGTAATTCTTTATTGTATAAGTATAAAATAGAATCAATTCCTTATTAATAGAAATTTTCTATATAAATTCTATATTTTTTCTATAAATTCTAGATTATAGAATATTCTTTGAATCCAGCTAATTTAGATTAGTCGAACTCCAACGTTTGTATTTGTTATACAAAAAAACTTTTCGAATTTCCTGTTGAAATAGATTGAGCTAATGAATAAGCTTTCAATGCTGTCCAATATCCTCGCTTTTTCCAAACGTTTTTACGAATTATTTTTTTTGATCTAGAAGTGCGTTTCTTTGGAACTGCCATTCAACTAGTATAATTTTTTTTTAATTGCTATAGGTCATGTGAAAGACATATCTTCTGTTCTGTAAATGAAAAAGAATTATTCTTTGATTATTTAAACATATATCTTATCCCCACTCTATCTAAAGTAAAACTTTGAATATTATAACAACTTTTTTGCAAATTTTGCCAAACATAGATATCTTTGTATTGTATGGATCTCTTTGTATTATAATGTAAAAAAACACAAAAATTCTTATTTGATTGGGTTATGTCATATGAATTTTTTTTATCCATAAAAAAACGAATGTTCTTAATTTAAGAATATTTGTAAAAGTTAAAAAAAAAAGAAAATTCTTATTTTAGAAATTTTGTTTTTCTGAGAATTTTAATAAGGATTTTATGAGTTATTTTCGTTTTTATTAATAGTCAAAAAGATTACTAAAAAAAGTTCATTTTTCACTAGGAATTTTTGATTGGACCTTTTGTACTTTTTTATATTGGAAATATTGTGCAAAGATTCAGAATAATTGAAAATCCTATTTCTATGTTCACATTCATTTTTATTTATTAACTGAACCCTTTACAAAAGAGATAAAATCGGCGAATAAGAAACAAAACTGATTACGAATCAAAATGTTTTTTTTTTATTTTTTTGTATGGACTATACACATCAATCTTCATGGATCATACCTTTGATTCCACTTCCAGTTCCCATGTTGATAGGGATGGGACTTCTACTTTTTCCCACCGCAACAAAAAATCTTCGTCGTATGTGGGCCTTTCCGAGTATTTTTTTATTAGGTATAGTTATGCTCTTTTCAATCGATTTGTCGATTGATCAAATCAATAACAATAAGAGTTCCATCTATCAATATGTGTGGTCTTGGACTATAAATAATGATATTTCTTTAGAGTTTGGTTTCTTGATCGATTCACTTACCTCTATTATGTTAATATTAATTACTACTGTTGGTATTTTGGTTCTTATTTATAGTGATAATTATATGTCTCATGATCAAGGATATTTGAGATTTTTTGCTTATATGAGTTTTTTTAATATTTCAATGTTGGGATTAGTTACTAGTTCGAATTTAATACAAATTTATATTTTTTGGGAATTGGTTGGAATGTGTTCTTATCTATTAATAGGTTTTTGGTTCACACGTCCTATTGCAGCAAATGCATGTCAAAAGGCGTTTGTAACTAATCGTGTAGGGGATTTCGGTTTATTATTAGGAATTTTGGGTCTTTATTGGATAATGGGTAGTTTGGAATTTCGGGATTTGTTTCAAATATTCAATAACTTGATTTATAATAATGACATAAATTTTATTTTTGTTAGTTTGTGTGCCCTATTGTTATTTTGTGGTTCTGTTGCTAAATCCGCCCAATTCCCCCTTCATGTATGGTTACCCGATGCTATGGAAGGACCCACTCCTATTTCCGCTCTTATCCATGCTGCTACTATGGTAGCGGCAGGCATTTTTCTTGTAGCTCGACTTCTTCCTCTTTTTATGGGAATACCTTCTATAATGAATGGAATAGCTTTGATAGGTATAATAACATTAGTATTGGGAGCTACTTTAGCTATTGCTCAAAAAGATATTAAGAGAAATTTGGCCTATTCTACGATGTCTCAATTGGGTTATATGATGTTAGCTCTAGGTATGGGTTCCTATAGAGCCGCTCTATTTCATTTGATTACTCATGCTTATTCAAAAGCGTTGTTGTTTTTAGGATCCGGATCCATTATTCATTCAATGGAAGCCATTGTTGGCTATTCTCCGGAAAAAAGTCAAAATATGGTTCTTATGGGCGGGTTAACAAAACATACACCAATCACAAAAACTTCTTTTTTTATCGGTACGCTCTCTCTTTGTGGTATTCCACCCTTTGCTTGTTTTTGGTCGAAAGATGAAATTATTAATGATAGTTGGTTGTATTTGCCAATTTTCGCAATATTAGCTTCTTTCACAGCTGCATTAACTGCATTTTACATGTTTCGCATCTATTTACTTGTTTTTGAAGGATCTTTCAATGTTCATTTCCAAAATTGGAATGGCAAAAAAAATGATTCATTCTATTCATTATCTTTATGGGGTAAAGAAAGAAAAAAAACAGTAGTAAAAAAAAAAAATCATTTATTCGATTTTCTAATAGTGAAAAATAATAAAAGGAAATCTTTTTTTTGGAAGAAGAGGACATATCTCCATCAAATAAATAGAAATTTAAAAAGCATAACACGTCTTTTTATTGATAGTACCCTTTTTGATAATAAAAATACTTCTTCTTTCTATCCTGATGAATCTGCCAATACGATGTTATTCTCACTTTTTATATTAGTATTATTTACTTTCTTCATTGGGGTCATAGGAATCCCTTTTACCCAACAAGGAATCGATTTAGATATATTATCCAAATTGTTAATTCCGTCTATAGACCTTTTGCATAAAAATCAAAAAAATTCTTTTGATTGGTATGAATTTTTCACAAATTCAACTTTTTCAGTAAGTCTTGCTTTAGTCGGAATATTTATAGCGTCTTTTTTCTATAAGCCTGTTTATTCCGCTTTACATAATTTGAACTTACAAAATTTATTTGAAAAAAATGTTCCTAAAAAAAAGGTTGCAGATAAAATAATCAATTTTATATATGATTGGTCATATCATCGTGGTTATATAGATTCTATTTATGGAATATCTTTAATTGGAAGTGTAAGAAAATTAGCCAAAATCCATTATTTTATGGATAGACAAGTAATTGATGCAATTCCAAATGGAGTTGGTATTACCAGTTTTTTTTTGGGAGAGGTTCTAAAATATGTGGGGGGGGGGCGAATTTCTTCGTATATCTTATTTTTTATATTTTTTTTATTAATTCTTTTAGTAATTGGTTCCCTTTTTTATTTCAATTAAATAAATGTTTACTAATCTGACTAATATGGAACTTGTAAAGACAAGAGGGTTAAATAACTGAAAAAGAAGATTATTTAAGAATATTCTTTGAATGCTAAAATTATGTATTGAATTTGTATTCTTGTATCCATAATTGAAAAAGTTTTGTTTATTTTTGCCAAAGAAATGAAATAAAAGATAGGGTAGAGCTATGACAGTTATTATATGAGGTCTACCCAATGCTAGATGCAAAGGCGCATAATAGATCGATATGAACATGATGAGCTGTCCCGTAATAAACCCAGCAGTTGCTGATAGTTTCTTCTCGGTCCCTTCTTGCATAACCCGAGTTCGAAGAAGGAAGAGATAAGA